ATGATTCCAATATGTAAGGTCTATGATTCATTTTATAAAAGCCAATGAATGTAATAAAGCATCAATAGAGATTGATCTATAATTAAATGAATCTATTCATAGAACAAAAAATCAAGAGTCCGGAGCCAATAAAGACTGAGAAAATTGACTCAATAACAAATTTCATTCAATTTGATTTTATTCAGGACTCCATTGTAAAAGTAGGACCTAACCATTAATTGGGAAGTGATGGGGACGACGGAACCAATAAATCAGTACTGATTTATTGGGCAGGATGGCGAAAGAAAAGAAAGGAACCAGTAGACAATTCATTTCTATTTAGTCTTTATTCTAAAAGCTAATGGATTACTTCCACAAATGAAATAATTATTGAAATAGTAAAATAATTATTGAAATAGTAAATATTCGCCCGCGGAGGCTTTTATGTTATTAAATTTAAAAATTTTAAACAAAACAATCTGATAACATATTGACTATATAAAATATATAAACAGAATGAAAACCAAAAATCGAATACATAGTCATATAAAATTCGATAGAATAGAAAATAGAATAATACAAAAATATACAAATTTCTAATAATACAAATTTAGAATAACAGGAGAAATCCCACAAAATACCATGCTTTAGTATAGTATATTATTACATGTATATTTTTTTAATCATTTCATTCGCGAGGAGCTGGATGAGAAGAAACTCTCATGTCCGGTTCTGTAGTAGGGATGGAATTGATAAACGACCATCTACTATAACCCCAAAAGAACCAGATTCCGTAAGCAACATAGAGGAAGAATGAAAGGAATGTCTTATCGAGGTAATTGTATTTCTTTCGGTAGATATGCTCTTCAGGCACTTGAACCCGCTTGGATTACATCTAGACAAATAGAAGCGGGACGACGGGCAATGACAAGAAATGCGCGCCGCGGGGGAAAAATATGGGTACGTATATTTCCTGACAAACCCGTTACTGCAAGACCTACGGAAACACGTATGGGATCGGGGAAAGGATCCCCCGAATATTGGGTAGCTGTCGTTAAACCTGGCAGAATACTTTATGAAATGGGCGGAGTAACAGAAAATATAGCTAGAAAGGCTATTTCAATAGCAGCGTCAAAAATGCCTATACAAACTCAATTCATTATTTCGAGATAGGAATAGAAAAACCAAAGGAAAAAGTCCTTTAGGATTAAAAAAACAAAAATCGAACGTTTATTTTTTTTTTTTGAACAAAAATATTTCTTTTTTTTTGCTCTTTGCATTGAAATAACAGATTAAAAAAATGATATGATCCAATCTCAGACCCATTTGAGTGTAGCAGATAACAGTGGAGCCCGAAAATTAATATGTATTCGAATCATGGGGACTAGTAATCGGCGATATGCACATATCGGTGACATTATTGTTGCTGTAATCAAAGAAGCCATACCAAATTCACCTCTAGAAAGATCCGAAGTAATCAGAGCTGTAATTGTACGTACTTGTAAAGAACTCAAACGTGACAACGGCATCATAATAAGATATGATGACAATGCTGCAGTTGTCATTGATCAAGACGGAAATCCAAAAGGAACTCGAATTTTTGGTGCAATCGCCCGGGAATTGAGACAGTTAAATTTCACTAAAATAGTTTCATTAGCACCTGAAGTATTGTAAGATAAAACATTGTAAGATATAAGATGAGACCCCGATATAGTTATAGTATTTGAATGGAATTAATTAAAGTAAATTAGAATAAATTCGAAAATTAATTAAAAAAAATTAATTAAAAATGAAAGAAATTAGTAGATTGGAGTTCATGCATATACCTCTAAAATAATAAAAAAAATGAATTCATATGATAAAAAGAAAACAAACAAAAAAAAAGAAAAATATGTTGATTATATCAAAATTATGAGGCACCAATAAATTTAGTTTATCATGGGGAGAGACACTATTGCTGACATAATAACCTCTATACGAAATGCGGACACGGATAGAAAAGGAACTGTCCGACTAGCATTTACTAACATCACCGAAAAAATTATTAAAATACTTTTGCAAGAAGGTTTTATTGAAAATGTGAGGAAACATCAGGAAGGTAAGAAATTTTTTGTTGTTTTAACTCTACGACATAGAAGAAATAGGAAAGGATCGTATGGAACTAATCTAAATTTAAAACGAATAAGTCGGCCCGGTCTACGAATCTATTCTAACTATCAAAAAATTCCTAGAATTCTAGGCGGGATGGGGATTGTAATTCTTTCTACCTCTCGGGGTATAATGACAGACCGAGAGGCTCGACTAGAAAAAATCGGTGGAGAAATCTTGTGTTATATATGGTAATCTTTCCTCTCGGATATCCAAATTTTATCCGGACTTCCTGTTTGTGAAAAAAAAAAAAAAATAGAAAGAAGAAAGAAAAGGGTTCGAATATTATTTTTATTATTTTTCCTGCATTATATTAATTGATACTTGATACTTCACGAAGTTTTAGCTGGAATGAAAGAATAAAAATAGAGTCAAGTCAAGAGGGTTTAATTGTTGAATCACTTACTAATGGTATCTCTCAAGTTTGTTTCGATAATGAAGATCGGATTTTAGGTTCTGTTTCAGAAAAAATCCGACATAGTTTTGTTTTATCCGTAGACTACTAAGGCATAGAGTAAAAATAAAAATGGAAGTAAGCCGATATGATTCGACCAGAGAACGTCTAATCTATAGACTACACAACAAAAATTCGAATGATTAGGTAGTTTTTTTTTTCAACTTCCATATTCCTTTCATTTTCATAGAGATATAATTCCAGATTGGAAAATTTAACGAAACTTATTTTCTTCAAAAACACATGTATATTCAAAATTAAGGAATGACAAATATGAAAATAAGGGCCTCCGCTCGTAAAATTTGTGAAAAATGCCGACTAATACGTAGACGGGGACGAATTAGAGTAATTTGTTCCAATCCGAGACATAAGCAAAGACAAGGCTAGTCCTTCGAAACCGGGACTCTTTATCTTCTTTATCTTTAAGGCATCCGATATATAAATAAAAAAAAAGATTTATTTTGACATGACATGGATATATCCATAGACACCTGGCTTCTATTTATAAGATGATAACATAAAATATGGCAAAACCTTTACCTAGAATTGGTTCGCGCAGGAATGGCCGTATTAGTTCACGTAAGAATGCGCGTAAAATACCAAAAGGAGTTATTCATGTTCAAGCAAGTTTCAACAATACTATTGTGACGGTTACAGACGTACGGGGGCGGGTGATCGCATGGTCTTCCGCCGGAATGTGCGGGTTCAGAGGCACAAGAAGAGGGACACCATTTGCTGCTCAAACCGCAGCTGGAAATGCTATTCGGACGGTAGTGGATCAAGGTATGCAACGAGCTGAAGTCATGATAAAAGGCCCCGGTCTCGGACGAGATGCGGCATTAAGAGCTATTCGTAGAAGTGGTATATTATTAAGTTTCGTCCGGGATGTAACTCCTATGCCACATAATGGCTGCAGGCCCCCTAAAAAACGACGTGTGTAAAAATCTAAACATTGTAAACATTGTTAAAATATAAACATTGAAGAGATTTCAAGAGAAATAAATAATTCAATGCTTTGATCAAAAATAACAAACATTCTTATGGTTCGAGAGAAAGTAACAATATCTACTCGGACACTACAGTGGAAGTGTGTTGAATCAAGAGCCGACAGTAAACGTCTTTTTTATGGACGCTTTATTATGTCTCCGCTTATCAAGGGTCAAGCGGACACAATAGGCATTGCGATGCGAAGGGGTTTGCTTGGAGAACTAGAAGGAACGTGTATCACACGCGCAAAATCTGAGAAAATACCACACGAATTTTCTACTCTAGCAGGGATTCAAGAATCAGTACATGAAATTTTAATGAATTTGAAAGAAATTGTATTGAGAAGCAATTTGTATGGAACTTGTGACGCGTCTATTTGTGTCAAAGGCCCTGGATATGTAACTGCTCAAGATATCATCTTACCACCTTCGGTGCAAATCGTTGATAATACACAGCATATAGCTATTCTAACGGAACCAATTGACTTGTGTATTGGCTTACAAATCGAAAGGACTCGTGGCTATTGTATAAAATCGCCAAATAACTTTCAAAATGGAAGTTATCCAATCGATGCTGTATTCATGCCCGTTCGAAATGTGAATTATAGTGTTCATTCTTATGGAAATGGGAATGAAAAGCAAGAGATACTTTTTCTAGAAATATGGACAAATGGGAGTTTAACTCCTAAAGAAGCACTTCATGAAGCCTCTCGGCATTTGATTGATTTATTTATTCCTTTTTTACAGGCAGAAGAAGAAAACTTACATTTAGAAAAAAGCCAACATAAGGGTACTTTACCCCTTTTTACTTTTCATAATAAATTGGCTAAACTAAAGAAAAATCAACAAGAAATAGCATTGAAATATATTTTTATTGACCAATCAGAATTGACTCCTAAGATTTATAATTGTCTCAAAAAGTCCAATATACATACATTATCGGACCTTTTAAATAAGAGTCAAGAAGACCTTATGAAAATTAAGGATCTTTGCATAGAAGATGTCAAAGAGATATTGAGAATTCTAGAAATAGAAAAGCATTTCGCAATTGATTTTGCAAAGAATCCAATTTAAATCCATTGGATTTATGGTTATTATCATTTTTTTTTTCTAATTTCTAAATAATCTAAATAAAGAAAATGAATTTGAAATCTTTAAGACAATCTATAATATATTCGCAAAAAAATAGATAAAAAATTGAATTGAATAGATGTTATCTAGGGAAAATTCAATTTGAAGCGACTATCCCCTAGATAATACCAGGGGGAATTCGCTTTAAAGCGACTATCCCCTAGATAATACCAGGGGGAATTCGCTTTGAAGCGACTATTCCCTAGATACGCCTGTCCTCGTATTTTATTTTACAATTAAATCAATTTAAAAAAGACCTAAAGTTAAAGATTTATCAATAGGTAATGTTGCCCCAATACCTA